GTGGACTGTATTGAATGGAGTGGCCTCGGAAGGGGATTTTGACGAATCTAGAGGGGTAGATGTCTAAGGAAAATGAATTCCTTAAAGTAGTAGCGTTCAATCAGTGGGTTATGATGAGCAACTTGGTTGCTTAGTGGGATACTTATCGTGTACTAGTAGTTAGGTTTATAAACTGTGCTTCATGTTGGCCTTGTTTTTGGGGTTTGGCGAGGCAGTAGCATGTTGTATGGAGGCCTAACGGGGGGGTAGGGGGGGTTTGTTGACTCAGGGAGGCATGAACCTACTGCCGTGTGCGTACACGTGGGTGTGTGCGTACACGTGGGTGTGTGCGTACACGTGGGTGTGTGCGTACACGTGGGTGTGTGCGTACACGTGGGTGTGTGGTGTAGTATATGTCCTGAAACCATGAATCCTATAGTCCCCTTGTGGTATAACTCCTTGAGAGACAAGAACTGAGTAATCTTACAAAACTTATGTCCTTCGCATCATTGACGTGATGTCCCGCTTCCTCATTATGCGGGTGGAGGAGGTACATTAAGAAGCCCAGCTGGACTGTATGCTCCTGATCTCCGGCCTCTACGGCCAGGGCTGAGTCCAAGCATCCCCCAAAAAATAAAGATACCAAGGGCATGGCACCACAGTTATGCCGCGGCATGGGCTGATTAGTCATGAACCCATCGTGATGTCTTATTTAAGGGGAACGAGTGGGCGATCTTAGGTGGTATGGCCCTGAAGTAAGAACCAGATGCCGTTTACGACCCAAGTTAGAAACCCCCAAGTTAAATGGGCCTGGGACAAGAAGAGGGACACTGATTGGGCGGGTTGCTGGTTTCACGGAGGTAGGTAGATTAAGAGACCACTTTCACCTGGTGGATAGTCATGTTGAAGAGAGTTATATTAAACTGAATGGTGTATGTCCGATTAATAAATTGAATGTACTTCAGTTGATCAAGCAGTCTCACTGTCTGTTGGAGTGATTACATGTTCTGGTTAGTAGTGTTATGGTTATATATAAGGTTATGGATTTGAATACATTGACTTAATGTACTTGCTTAATATGTATGTGGATATGAATTAAATGCACGATTATACATATATGTATTACTGGACTATGGGTTAAAGAATAATATGCACGAATTACATAGGCGGGGCAAGGAGTAGTTTAATTAGAATTTCAGCTTTGGGTGCTGAGGGTGGGGCTTTGTGGCCTTCTTCTTGAGTCTATGGGGAAGTTTATTCCCATTTCTGGTTTACAAGACCAGTGTAATTAGTATACTACATGGACTTTTCTTCATTTTAGGAGGTGATTTTCTACTGAGCTGATAAGGGGCATAAAGATAAGGATGATTGAGAAGTATAGGATAGAAGCTGCTTGGCCGATGGCGACATAGGGGTATTCGACGGGTTGGCCTCCAATTCATGTTAGTGTAAGTAGGTCTGCTACTAATAGTCAGAATAGGCATTGGCTGAGTGGGCGGAAAATCATGCTCTGTTGTTTGGATGTGTGTAATATTGGGACGATTGCTAGGATTAGGATGGATAGGACTAGGGCTAGTACACCTCCAAGTTTGTTGGGGATCGAGCGTAGGATTGCATAGGCGAAAAGGAAGTATCACTCTGGTTTAATATGTGGAGGGGTGTTGAGGGGGTTGGCTGGTGTATAGTTGTCTGGGTCTCCTAGCAGGTCAGGTGAAAATAGGACTAGTGTTGATAGGGCTGTTAGTATAATTAGGAGACCTAGGATGTCTTTGATTGTATAGTAGGGGTGGAAGGGGATTATGTCCAGGTCTGATGGGATTCCTGTGGGATTGTTTGACCCTGTCTCGTGCAGGAATAGTAGGTGGACTATCACTAGGGCTGCAATGATAAATGGAAGTAGGAAGTGGAAGGCAAAGAATCGAGTAAGGGTTGCTTTATCTACGGAGAAGCCGCCTCAGATCCATTGGACGAGGTCTGTTCCGATGTACGGGATAGCAGAGAGGAGATTGGTGATGACTGTTGCTCCTCAGAAGGATATTTGGCCTCATGGTAGGACGTAGCCCATAAATGCGGTGGCTATGACGGCGAATAGAAGTAGGATTCCAATATTTCATGTTTCTGTGTATGTATAGGATCCATAGTATAGGCCTCGACCTACGTGTAGGTATAGGCAGATGAAAAATATAGATGCTCCGTTGGCATGAAGGTATCGAAGGACTCAGCCATAGTTGACGTCTCGGCAGATATGGGTTACAGAGTTGAATGCGGTGGCTGTGTCGGATGTATAGTGCATGGCTAGGAATAATCCGGTTAAGATTTGTACAGCTAGGCAGATTCCTAAAAGAGAGCCGAAGTTTCATCAGGATGTTAGGCTTGATGGTGCGGGGAGGTCTACAAGGGAACTGTTGAGGATTTTTAGTAGGGGGTGGGTTTTTCGAATGTTGGTCATTAAGGTTCTTATAGTTGAAGTACAACGGTGGTTTTTCATGTCACTGGTCATGGGTAGAGCCATGTAAGAATAATGTTAATATACGTTGTGTTTGTCTTAAGCATTATTTTTGTGGTGAGTTTCGTAGGGTTTTCTTCGAAGCCTTCACCTATTTATGGGGGTTTGGGACTGATTGTGGGGGGTGGTGTGGGTTGTGGGATTGTTGTGAATTTTAATGGGTCGTTTTTGGGGTTGATAGTGTTTTTAATCTATTTAGGTGGTATGTTGGTGGTCTTTGGGTATACTACAGCTATGGCTACAGAGCAGTACCCTGAGGTGTGGGTGTCTAATAAGGTTGTGTTAGGGACATTTATGACTGGAGTATTTTTGGAAGGTGTTTTAATTTTTGTTGTGTTGAGTGAAGGGGAGTTGGAGATTGTTTTTAAGTTTGATGGTCTGGGAGATTGGGTTGTTGGGGAGGAGGGAGGATTTAGCTTTGTTGATGGGGAAGTGGTAGGAGTTTCTGGGTTGTATAACTATGGGATTTGGCTTGTGGTTATTACTGGTTGGTCCTTGCTTATTGCTGTTGTGGTAATCATGGAGGTTACGCGTGGGGGTTAAATAAAACTAGGACTAGGATTAGGGTAATTATGAATGATAGGAAATAGAGTTTGATTAAGCCTTTTTGGGTAGACACTAGGGTGGAGGATTTTAGTTGAAAATGAGAGATTGTTTTTGGGAGGGTAGTTTCTAGTCAGGTAAGGTCTAATAGAAGGGAGGCTGATTTTTGGCTTGTTGAGAGGCTTGTTATGGGGGTTAGTCGGTGAATGATAGTTGGGAAATATCCTAAGAGGTTGGAGAATTTGAATGAGGGGGAGGGGGTGGTGAATTTTAAGTTTATTGTTGTTAAGTTAAGTTCTAATGCTAGGATGAATCCTGTAAGGGTTACTCCTAGGGCTGTAAGTTTTAGGTATGGGGGTATGGTTATTGGTAGAATATTTGTTGGTGGAATATTGTTTGAGATGAGAAATCCGGCGAAAATGCTTCCAACTAAGAGCCGTTTGATAGCGTTTATTAGAAGGGGGTTGTTTTCATTGATTGTAATTAAGGTTGGCAGGCGGGGTTGGCCTAGTAGTGCGAAGAAGATAATTCGGGTGCTGTAGACGGCTGTTAGGGTAGTGGCGAGTAGGGTTAGTAGAAGGGCTCAGGCGTTGATGTAGGATGTGTTGGTTGCTTCAATAATTAGGTCCTTGGAGTAGAAGCCTGTTAGGAAGGGTATGCCAGTTAGGGCTAGGCTTCCGACTGTTATTGCGGTGGTGGTAAAAGGTATTGTTTTGAATAGGCCTCCTATTTTTCGGATATCTTGTTCATCGTTTAAGCTGTGAATAATTGATCCAGAACACATAAATAGTATGGCTTTGAAAAAGGCGTGTGTGCAGATGTGTAAGAATGCTAAGTGTGGTTGATTAATTCCGATGGTTACTATTATTAGGCCTAGTTGGCTTGAGGTAGAGAATGCTACGATTTTTTTGATGTCATTTTGGGTTAGTGCGCATATGGCTGTGAATAGGGTGGTAAGGGCTCCTAGGCATAGGGTTGCAGTCTGGATTTCAGGGTTATTTTCTGTTAGGGGGTAAAATCGGATGAGTAGAAATACGCCTGCTACAACTATTGTGCTTGAGTGGAGTAGGGCTGAGACGGGTGTTGGGCCTTCTATGGCGGAGGGTAGTCATGGGTGTAGTCCGAATTGGGCTGACTTTCCGGTTGCCGCTAGGAGTAGACCTATGAGGGGGAGTGTGGTAATATTTGAGTTGAATGTAAAGATTTGTTGTAGTTCTCATGTGTTAGAGTTAGCAAGAAATCATGCCATGGACAGGATGAAGCCGACGTCCCCAATGCGGTTATATAAGATTGCTTGTAGGGCTGCAGTATTAGCATCAGCTCGGCCGTACCATCAGCCGATTAGTAAGAAGGATATAATTCCTACGCCTTCTCAGCCAATGAATAGTTGGAAGAGGTTGTTAGCTGTTACTAAGATTAATATAGTGATTAGGAAGGTTAGGAGGTATTTGAAGAATTGGTTGATGTTAGGGTCTGAGTGTATATACCATATGGAGAACTCAAGAATGGATCATGTTACGAATAGTGCTACAGGCATAAATAGTATTGAAAAAAAGTCTAGTTTGAAGCTGAGAGAGAGTTTTAGGGTTTGGATGGTTGTTCAGTGTCAGTTGGAGATTACTATTTCTTGGCCTGAGTAAATGAATATGATGGTGGGGATTATACTGATTATAAAGGCATAGGAGACTATGGTTTTTACGTAGTTAGGGTAGTTAGGGTGTTTATGGTAATTGAGTGTAGTTGATAGGATGGGTATAGTGAGGATGATAAGTGACATAAGTATTGAAGAAGAGAATAGGTTTATTACTTTTATTTGGAGTTGCACCAATTTTTTGGCTCCTAAGACCAACGGATAACTCCTATCCTTTAAAAGTTTGAAAAAGCCGTGCTGTTAGGCACGGGTGCATAGAGTTAGCAGTTCTTGCTTGCTTTTTCGGTAAATAAGAAGGTTTGAGCCTCTGTTGCTAGATTCACAATCTAGTGTTTTGTGTTAAACTATATTTACAGTAAAGGGTTCCCAGAATGATTTTAGGGTTGATTGACAGTAGTAGTAGGGGGAGTATGTGTATAGCCATGAGTGTATTTTCTCGCGTGTAGGAGGGTTTGAGGTTGTTGATATGGTGAGTGTGTTTGCCTCGTTGAGTTATAATTAGTATGTACAGGGTGTATAGGGCGGTAATAGTGATATTTAGTCCTATTAGGATAATTGATAGGTTTGATCAGGAGAATGTAGATACGACTACGAAGAGCTCTCCAATCAGATTGATGGATGGTGGGAGAGCTAGGTTTGTGAGGCTAGCCAGAAGTCATCAGGTAGCTATAAGGGGTAGTAGAGTCTGCAAGCCTCGAGCTAGAATTATTGTTCGGCTATGTACTCGTTCATAGTTAGTGTTAGCTAGACAGAATAGTATTGACGATGTGAGTCCGTGGGCGACTATCAGTGCTGTGGCTCCTATGTAGCTTCACGGGGTTTGGATTAGGATAGCTACGATAACTAGGGCTATGTGGCTTACTGAAGAGTAAGCGATAAGAGATTTAAGGTCGGTTTGGCGTAGGCAGATGGAGCTAGTTATGATTATTCCTCATAAGGAGAGTATTATGAAGGGATATGCTATAAATTCAGTTAGTGGGTTGAGTAGGATTGTGATGCGTAGTATACCGTATCCTCCTAGTTTAAGTAGTACGGCTGCAAGCACTATGGAGCCTGCGATGGGGGCCTCTACATGGGCTTTTGGCAGTCATAGGTGGAGACCGTATAGGGGTATTTTTACTATGAATGCTATCATGCATGCTAGTCATAGGATGGTAGAGCCTCAAGAGGTTAGTAGTGGTTCAGTTCAGTACTGTATTAGTAGGAAGTTTAGGGAGCCGGTTACGTTTTGAATATATACTAGTGCAACAAGCAAAGGTAGGGAGCCCACTAGGGTGTAGAACAGGAAGTAGAGACCTGCGTTCAGGCGCTCTGCTTGATTTCCTCATCGTGTGATAATGATTAAAGTTGGGACTAGGGTGGCTTCAAATAGAATATAGAACATGATTAGTTCTGTAGCGGTAAATGTTATGATTAAAAATGTCTGGAGTAGGACTAGCATTGTGATGTAGAGTTTTTTCCGTGTGGGAGATTCGTTGGTTAGGTGGAATTGGCTGGCGATAATTATTAGGGGGAGTAATCATGTTGTTAGTATAAGCAGAGGGGTGGAGAGTGGATCGGAGAAGAATATTAGGGATATATTGAGGCTGTTGTCGGTGGCTTGGTTGATAAGGGGGAAGCATAGCATACTAATTAGGAGGCTATAGGCTGTTGTATTGATTCAGATTATTTTAGGTTTTGATAGCCATGTTAGTGGGATAAGTATAATAGTGGGTATAATGATTTTTAGCATTGGAGCAGGTTTAAGTTTTGTACATAGTCTATTCCATAGGTGTTGGAGACTATTACTAGTAGTGAGAGGCCTAGTGCGGCTTCACATGCTGCAAATACCAAGAGGATGATTGGGAGCATGCTGGCTAGGGTGAGGTGGGTATTTAGGATAGTAATAGTTATTATTACAAATAGGGAGAGTATCATGCCTTCTAGACATAGTAGTGAGGATATAATGTGGGATCGGTATATTAATAGGCCTATGAGAGAAATGGTAAATGCTAGGAATATATTTATGTACGTTAATGACATTTGATAATTGTGGTCGTTGCCATAATCTAGTGAGTCGAAATCACTTGTTTTTGTTTAAACTAATTATCACTATTCAGATCATTCTAGGCCTTCTTGGGATCATTCATAGGCTAGGCTTGCGGCTAGGAGGGCGATTAGGGCTAGGGATAGGGGGAGTATAATTTCTAGGTTGGTAGTTTGGGAGGCTCATGGTAGGGGGAGGAGTAAGGCAATTTCTAGGTCGAAAAGTAGGAATGTGATGGCGACTAGGAAGAATTTTATGGAAAAGGGTAGGCGGGCAGAGCCTATGGGGTCGAACCCACATTCATAAGGGCTTGATTTTTCTGTATATGTGTTTGTTTGTGGCAATCAGAATGCGATAATCACTAGGATGGAGGCTAGTAGTGTGTTAATTAGTAGTGTGATGGCTATGTTAATTATTCTTTTCCGGGTTGTTCCGGAGCTAACTGATTGGAAGTCAGTTGTACTGGTTAATACTAAAAGAATAGGAACCTCATCAATAGATGGATACATATAGGAAAAGTCATACGACGTCTACGAAGTGTCAGTATCAAGCTGCGGCCTCGAATCCGAAATGGTGGCTGGATGTGAAGTGGAATTTCAGTTGTCGTAGGAGACATACAATTAAGAAAGTTGAACCGATAATTACGTGGAGGCCATGGAATCCGGTGGCTATAAAGAATGTAGAGCCGTATACACCATCTGAGATAGTGAAGGGGGTTTCGTAGTATTCAGATGCTTGTAGAATAGTGAAGTATAGTCCTAGGCAGATAGTAATGAATAGGGATTGGATTATATGTTTGCGATTACCTTCTATGAGGCTGTGATGGGCCCAGGTGATGGATACTCCTGAGGCCAATAGGACGGATGTGTTTAGTAGGGGTACGTCTAGGGGGTTAAGTGGGGTGATGCCTGCTGGCGGTCAGTACCCTCCGAGCTCTGGAGTAGGTGCTAAGCTTGAATGATAGAAAGCTCAAAAGAAGCCAGAGAAGAAGAATACTTCTGAAATAATGAATAGGATTATTCCGTAGCGAAGACCTTTTTGGACGATTGGTGTGTGGTGCCCTTGGAAGGTGCCTTCTCGTACGATATCTCGTCATCATTGGTATATAGTTAGTGTGTTGGTTAGTAAGCCTAGGGTTAGTAGTGTAACAGAGTTATAGTGGAATCACATTACTAGGCCGGATGTTAGTAGCAGGGCGGAGAGGGCCCCTGTGAGTGGTCAGGGGCTAGGGTTTACTATGTGGTAGGCATGTGTTTGGTGGGTCATTAGGCGTTGTCATGTAGGTAAAGGCTTACTAGTAGGGTGAATACATAGGCTTGAATTAATGCCACGGCAAATTCGAGGATTGTTAGTAAGACAAGGATTACGAATGTAATGAAGGCAGTAGTTATGTTAATATCTATTAGGGCTAGGGTGGCTCCTCCAATTAGGTGGATTAGCAGGTGCCCGGCCGTGATGTTAGCGGTAAGTCGCACGGCTAGCGCTACGGGTTGAATAAATAGGCTAATTGTTTCGATAATTACTAGCATGGGGATTAGGGCTAGAGGAGTTCCTTGTGGTAGGAAATGGGCCAGGGAGGCCTTAGTCTTATGTCGGAAGCCTAAGATTACTGTTCCGGCTCATAGAGGGATAGCCATGGCGAGGTTTGTTGATAATTGTGTTGTGGGGGTGAAGGAGTGTGGCAGGAGGCCTAGCAGATTTGTTGAGCCGATAAATAGAATTAGGGATATAAGTATGAGGGCTCATGTTTGGCCTTTGCGGTTGTGGATGGAGAGCATTTGTTTGGATGTAAGGTGAATTAACCATTGTTGGATAGCTACTAGGCGGTTGTTGATTAGTCGATTAGTTGAAGGAAATATAATAGTTGGGAATATAATAATTAGGATAACAATAGGTAGTCCTATTATCGTAGGGGTAATGAAAGAGGCGAATAGATTTTCGTTCATTTGGTTTCTCAAGGGGTTAGAGATTTGCTTGTTTTTGTTGTCTTTGGTTCAGGAGTCATATGGAAGTGGTGGCTGGACACTTTTAGTTGTATGATAATGAAGAGGGTGAGAATTGTGGAGATAATTGTAATAAATCATGTAGATGTATCCAGTTGCGGCATGTCACTAAGGGGAAGGCGGTTCCCAATCTCTAGCTTAAAAGGCTAGCGCTAATAGCTTCTTAATGGTACTATAGCATTGATGTAGATCACTTCTCAAAGTATTCTAGTGGGACTGTTTCGAGGACGATAGGCATAAAGCTATGGTTTGAGCCACAGATCTCAGAGCATTGACCATAATATAGACCGGGTCGAGTAGCTAATAGGGTTGTTTGGTTCAGTCGACCTGGGATAGCATCTGTTTTTAGGCCTAGGGATGGTACGGCCCATGAGTGAAGTACGTCTTCTGACGAGATTAGTATTCGAATAGTGGTCTCTATAGGGAGGACAACTCGGTTGTCCACTTCTAGCAAGCGAAGTTCTCCGGGTTTTAAGTCAGATGTGGGGATTATGTAGGAGTCAAAGCAGAGATCTGTATAGTCTGTATACTCATAACTTCAGTATCACTGGTGGCCTATCGTTTTGATAGTTATGGATGGGTTGTTGATTTCGTCCATCATATATAAGATTCGTAGGGATGGGAGAGCAATTGTGATTAGGATGATGGCTGGTAGGATTGTTCAGATGGTTTCTACTTCTTGAGCGTCTATTGTGCTTGTATGGGTTAGACTAGTTGTTAGTATTGATGAAATAATATACAAGACTAGGGAGCTAATTAGGAATACAATCATTAATGTATGGTCATGGAAGTGTAGTAGTTCTTCTATGATAGGGGAGGTAGCGTCTTGGAATCCTAGTTGGAATGGATATGCCATGGAGGTATATAGGGGTTTCACCTATAACTTAACTTTGACAAAGTTATATAAATTTTACTAATACCTCGTTTATTGAGAAAGACATAATGGTTATGACATTGGCTTGAAACCAATTTGAGGGGGTTCGATTCCTTCCTTTCTTATTTAGAGTTGACGTATGTGGGTTCTTCAAATGTGTGGTATGGAGGGGGACATCCGTGAAGTCATTCGAGATTAGTAGTAGTTAGCTCCACAATTAGGACCTCTCGTTTCGCTGCGAATGCTTCTCATACTATGAATACTATTAATATAACTGCTGTAAGTGAAATGAATGAGCCTATTGAAGATACAGTATTTCAAGTGGTGTAGGCGTCTGGGTAATCAGAATAGCGTCGTGGTATACCAGAGAGTCCTAGGAAGTGTTGGGGAAAGAAAGTTATATTTACACCAACAAATATCACTAGAAAATGGATTTTTGCTCAAGTTGTGCTTAGTGTGTAGCCTGTGAATAGTGGGAATCAGTGCACGAAGCCTCCTATGATAGCGAAAACCGCTCCCATGGATAGGACATAGTGGAAGTGTGCAACTACGTAGTAGGTGTCGTGCAGGACGATGTCTAATGAGGAATTAGCTAGGACAATGCCTGTTAGGCCTCCGACAGTGAAGAGGAAAATGAAGCCTAGTGCTCAAAGTATAGCGGGAGCTCATTTGATATTTCCTCCGTGCAGGGTGGCTAGTCAGCTAAATACTTTAACTCCCGTTGGGATTGCGATAATTATAGTGGCGGATGTAAAATAGGCTCGTGTGTCAACGTCCATGCCTACTGTAAATATATGATGTGCCCATACAATGAAGCCTAGGAATCCAATTGATATTATAGCTCAGACCATGCCCATATATCCGAAAGGTTCTTTTTTTCCTGAGTAATAGGTCACAATATGGGAGATAATTCCGAACCCAGGTAGAATTAGGATATATACCTCAGGATGACCAAAGAATCAGAATAAATGTTGATATAGGATAGGGTCCCCTCCACCCGCAGGGTCAAAGAAGGTGGTGTTTAGGTTTCGATCTGTTAGTAACATAGTAATGCCAGCGGCTAGGACGGGAAGGGATAGGAGTAGGAGAACGGCTGTGATTAAAACGGATCAGACAAACAAGGGGGTTTGGTATTGTGACAGGGCAGGGGGTTTCATATTGATGATAGTGGTGATGAAATTGATGGCTCCTAAGATGGAAGAAACTCCTGCCAGGTGAAGGGAAAAGATTGCCAGGTCGACAGAGGCCCCAGCGTGTGCTAGATTTCCTGCTAGTGGGGGGTATACTGTCCAGCCAGTGCCTACTCCGGCCTCAACTATTGAGGAGGCTAGAAGTAGAAGGAAGGAGGGAGGGAGGAGTCAGAAGCTCATGTTATTTATTCGAGGGAATGCCATATCAGGGGCCCCAATTATTAGGGGGACAAGTCAGTTGCCAAAGCCGCCAATCATAATAGGCATGACTATGAAGAAAATTATTACGAAGGCGTGGGCAGTTACTACTACGTTGTAGATCTGGTCATCCCCTAGCAGGGCCCCAGGTTGTCCCAGCTCGGCACGGATAAGGAGGCTGAGTGCAGTTCCTACTATACCTGCCCATGCGCCGAATAGTATATACAGAGTGCCGATATCTTTGTGGTTGGTTGAAAATAGTCAACGGGTGATGAACATAGGTAATATGGCTGAGTAAGCACTAGACTGTAAATCTAGAGACAGGGGTTGAGCCCCCTTGTTACCAAGCCCTGTAGTGTATAACATATTGAATTGCAAATTCAAAGAAGCAGCTTCAATCCTGCCGGGGCTTCTCCCGCCTTTTTTTCCTCATACGGCGGGAGAAGTAGATTGAAGCCAGTTGTTTAGGGTGTTTAGCTGTTAACTAAAGTTTTGTGGGTTAGAGTCCCATCAATCTAGTAAGGGCTTAGCTTAATGAAAGTGATTGATTTGCGTTCAGTAGATGTAGAGTAAATTCTGCAGTCCTTATATCAGAAGCTAAATAGTCATTATTTACTTAGGGCTTTGAAGGCTCTCGGTCTTGGATTAACCTAAGCTTCTAGTACAGGATCGTTATTATGGGTGTTAGTGGGAGAAGTATTGTTGAGATAACGATTAATGGGGGAAGATATGGAGTTTGTTTTGTGGCTTCAAAGTGTCATTTGATTTTGGTATTGTTTGTTGTTGGGAGTATAGTGAGGGATGTTGCGTATGTGAGGCGTATGTAGAAGTAGAGATTTAGTAGTGCTGTAATGGCTATTAGGGTCGGTAGGATGATACTGTCATTTTTTGTCAGTTCTTGGATGATTATTCATTTGGGTATAAAGCCGGTGAGAGGGGGAAGTCCTCCTAGGGATAGTATAGTTGTTAGGATAATTGTTGGGATTAGGGGGAGTTTGTTTCATATATGGGATAGGGAGAGTGTTGTGGTTGTTGAGGTTAGGATAAGTAGTATAAATACGGTTAGTGTTATTAAGACATAGATTGTGAGGTTAAGAATAGTTATGGTTGGGTTGTAAATTAGAATGGTTGTTATTCATCCTATGTGGGCGATGGATGAGTAGGCCATGATTTTGCGGAGCTGCGTTTGGTTGAGGCCTCCTCAGCCTCCGATGATTACCGAGAGGATCGATATAGATAGTAGTATGTCTGGGTTGATGTTAGGGGAAATATTGTATAGGATTGATAGCGGGGCTAGTTTTTGTCATGTCAGTAGGAGTAGGCCGGATGTCAGGGGAATGCCTTGGGTTACTTCTGGCACTCAGAAGTGGAATGGAGAGAGGCCTAGTTTTATGGTGAGGGCTAGGGTAAGGATTGTGGAGGCTATGGAGTTGGTTATGTTGGTGACTGATCATTGGCCTGAGTGGAGTAGGTTGATGAGTACAGCTAATATAAGTAGTATAGAGGCGGTGGCTTGTGTGAGGAAGTATTTGGTGGCTGCTTCTGTGGATCGGGGGTGGTGATTTTTTATTAGTATGGGGATGACGGCTAGTATATTTATTTCGAATCCGATTCATACTGTTAGTCAGTGGGAGCTGGTTATTACGATGATTGTCCCTATGATGATGGTAGATATGATTATGGAAAAGATGATTGGGTTTATTAGTACGGGAAGGATATAAACCAACATTTTCGGGGTATGGGCCCGATAGCTTATTTAGCTGACCTTACTTTAGGACTTGGTGTAGCATGGTAGCACGAAGATTTTTGGATTCTTAAGGTTAGGTTCAATTCCTATAGTCCTAGAAATAAGGGGATGGTAGCCCCTATGCTTTACTCTATCAAAGTAACTCTTTTATCAGACATATTTCTTATGATTGTGGTGGGATGCCAGCTGTGATAATTGGTATGCTTACATGTCATATGCAGAGGGCTAAAGTTAGGGGTAGGAAGTTTTTTCATAGCAAGTGTATTAGTTGGTCGTATCGAAAGCGGGGATAGGATGCACGGATTCATAGGAAAGATATTGTAAGTAAAAGGGCCTTGGTTGCGAAGTTGGTTGTGTACAGTTCGGGTGTGGTTGGGCTGTTATAGGCCCCTAGAAATAGGATAGTTGTTAGGGCGTTTATTATGATGATATTGGCATATTCTGCTAGGAAGAATAGAGCGAAAGGCCCTCCTGCGTATTCGACGTTGAAGCCCGATACTAGTTCGGATTCTCCCTCTGTGAGGTCGAAGGGGGCTCGGTTAGTCTCTGCTAGAGTAGAGATAAATCATATTATGGCTAGGGGTCATGAGGGTAGAATAAGTCATGTATATTCTTGTGTGATAATTAGGGTTGATAGTGAAAAGGAGCCATTTATTAGTAGGACGGAGAGTAGGATAATTGCTAGAGTTACTTCGTATGAGATTGTTTGGGCTACGGCTCGTAGGGCTCCGATTAGGGCGTATTTTGAATTTGAGGCTCAGCCAGATCATAGAATGGCGTATACCGCTAGGCTTGATATAGCTAGTATAAATAGTACACTAAGGTTTATGTTGATGAGTGGGTTGGGTATAGGCAGTGGGATTCATATTGTTAGGGCTAAGGTTAGGGCTAGGATGGGGGCTAAAATAAATATAGTGACGGATGATGTTAGTGGACGTAGGGGTTCTTTGGTGAATAGTTTTACTGCGTCGGCGATTGGCTGGAGTAGGCCGTGGGGGCCTACGACGTTTGGTCCTTTGCGTAGTTGTATATATCCAAGGACTTTTCGTTCAACTAGGGTCAGGAATGCTACAGCTAGTAGGATAGGGATAATTAGGGATAGTAAGTTAATCAGGAACATTTTGTTAAAGAGAGGAGTTGAACCTCTGGTAGATAAAGGCTTAAGTTTTACGCAATTACCGGACTCTGCCACTTTAACTGAGCCCTGATTTTGGGGAAAATGTGATTATTGGATTTAGATTGAGATGGTGTCATCTGTTGTCTCTTAAGGGCGCTTTGGTAAAGTGGGCCCTGCCTCTCTGGTCCTTTCGTACTGGGAGGGGCTTAAAATAGATAGAAACCGACCTGGATTGCTCCGGTCTGAACTCAGATCACGTAGGACTTTAATCGTTGAACAAACGAACCGTTAATAGCTGCTGCACCATTAGGATGTCCTGATCCAACATCGAGGTCGTAAACCCTATTGTCGATAGGGACTCTAGAATAGGATTGCGCTGTTATCCCTAGGGTAACTTGTTCCGTTGATCAAATATTTTGGATCAATGAGTATATGCATGTTGACTGGTAGGTCTAAGTTTATATTTCTCGGAGGGTTTTTTGTACTCCGAGGTCACCCCAACCTAAATTGCTAGTCTAATTAAGGGCAAGTTTGTACCTTGTTGGTGTTGGTGAGGATTCTTATAGACTAGTTAATTAAAGCTCCATAGGGTCTTCTCGTCTTATTATGCTATCTCCGCCTCTTCACGGAGAGGTCAATTTCACTGATCGGAAGTGAGAGACAGTAAAACCCTCGTGTGGCCGTTCATACAAGTCCTTAATTAGAGAACAAGTGATTATGCTACCTTTGCACGGTCAGGATACCGCGGCCGTTGAACGTATGTCACTGGGCAGGCAGTGCCTCTAATACTGGGTATGCTAGAGGTGATGTTTTTGGTAAACAGGCGGGGTTTGTGTTTGCCGAGTTCCTTTCACTTCTTTTGATCTTTCCTTGGGGCACTCCTGTGTTGGGTTAACAGTTGGATGGATAAAGGTCTTGTTGGTAAGTTTACTTTATGTTTGTTAACTATCAGTGGGCATTCGGTCTGATATACACTTGTGCGGGGAGAAAATATTCTTGTTACTCATATTAACAGTGTCTCTTCTATATTGTTATAGAGTGGTCCAGTTTTACACTAGGAGTTGATTGGCATTTTTGGGATTTTTGGGTGGTTGTGTTGTTGAGCTTGAACGCTTTCTTTATTGGTGGCTGCTTTTAGGCCAACTATGGTTTAGTTATTGTGTTTACTCTCTAGTAAGGGTTGTAACCCGTGTCTAAAAGGCTGTCCCCTTTTAGACTATCTCTTAAGTTTACAGGTGAGTTATTATTCTGTTTGGTAAGCTTAAGTTTGAACTGAAATTCATTTCTGGACAACCAGCTATCACCAGGCTCGGTAGGCTTATCACCTCTATTCACAAGTCTTCTCACTATTTTGCTACATAGACGAGTTTGCTCTTTTTTGCTGCTTGTGAATAGCTCGTCTGGTTTCGGGGTTATTAACTTAAGTTCTCTTTGCTAAGTTATTTCTGGTTAAATCATTATGCAAAAGGTAGAAGGGGTAAGCTTTGCTGTTTAGTGCTTTGGTAATTTCTTTCAGTTTTCCCTTACGGTACTGCCTCTATAGCGTCGATTAGAATTTCTATCTCCTATACTCTTGGTGAAGTAAATGTTTTGTTTTAGTTGGTGTTGGTATTTATGTTGTTGGGGGTTTGAGCTAAGTACGGCTCAAAGTGGTCATTTTTATATGAAATCTTCTAGGTGTAAGCTAGATGCTTTATATTTAAGCTACACTTTGAGTTATCCAAGCGCACTTTCCAGTACGCTTACCTTGTTACGACTTGTCTCCTCTAGTAGTTATGGCAGGTTGTTAATAGGATTAGGGGTTGCCGTTTATATTTGAGGAGGGTGACGGGCGGTGTGTGCGTGCTTCATGGCCTAGTTCAATTAAGCACTCTACTCTTAATTTACTGCTAAATCCACCTTTAGTCTCTGGTTTCACAGAGATTTTCGTAGGGTGACGTGTGACCTAGTTTTAGGTAATGTAGCCCATTTCTTTCCAACCCATGGGCTACACCTTGACCTAACGTTTTTATGTATTATAATTGGGCTTACTGTTAGTCCTTTTCAGGGTTTGCTGAAGATGGCGGTATATAGGCTGAATTGGCAAGGGTTGGTGGGGTTTATCGGGGTTTATCGATTATAGAACAGGCTCCTCTAGAAGGATATAAAGCACCGCCAAGTCCTTTGAGTTTTAAGCTTTGGCTAGTAGTACTCCGGCGAAAAATTTTGTTGTGCTAATTTTTTAGGTTTAAGGCTGAGCATAGTGGGGTATCTAATCCCAGTTTGGGTCTCAGCTGTCGTGTGTTCAGATAATTTAAAGTTACTTTCGTAGTAGGACTTCCGATAGCTGTAGCTTTTTACAGCCTAGCTAAAGTTTGGCTTTATTGTGGGGAAGAGCTCTTAAACACGCTTTACGCCGTATATCTATTAATTAGAGTCAATCGTGTGACCGCGGTGGCTGGCACGAAATTTACCAACTCTTGGTAAGCATAACTTAGTCAAACTTTCGTTTATTGCTTAATTTTTATCACTGCTGTTTCCCGTGGGGGTGTGGTTAAGCAAGGCGTCATGAGCAACCTAGGAGGTGTGCTTGATACCCGCTCCTTTTTGTCGGTGGGCGACTTACAGGGCATTCTCACTGGGGTGCGGATACTTGCATGTGTAGTTTTGCTAACAACTAATAGAAAGGCCGGGACCAAACCTGTATGTTTATGGAGCCTGATAGACTCATCTAGGCATTTTCAGTGCCTTGCTTTAAATATTAAGCTACATTAAC